GTAAATCCTAGATGTGAAACTATCCGGAATTCGTTCATGAAAAGGTAAGGTAAAAAAAAGAATAGGCGAAAATTTAGATACTGAAATAAGAAACAACGGCCACTGCGATAGAAATACTGAATCAGAAATAGAGTTCGGGTTCGAATTCCATAAATACTATGGATGGGATTGCTTAGAATGATAGAGAAATGAAACACTTCCTCATGCATGAGTCTTCTCCATCTACTTAATATTTTGAAAATAGGTTGGGGTTGGTTGAACTTGAAAATTCACGCATTGAATGAGTAAACAATGGAATTGGATTCGGTTGGATGCGACCATCCAAATGAAGTACTAACTCCCATTTCTTTTTGACTTCACCGAACCACTTGCTCGCGCTATCGAATTTTCTTGTTTTGTTTGTAAAAAATTTCGACCTCGTTCACTTGTTTATGATTATGAGAATCAATCCGACTACTTCCGGTCCTAGGGTTTCCACACTTGAAGAAAAAAAACCGGGGCGGATCGCTCAAATCATTGGTCCGGTACTGGATGTATCCTTTCCCCCAGGCAAGATGCCTAATATTTACACCGCTTTGGTAGTGAAGGGTCGAGATACTGCCGGCCAGCAAATTAATATTACTTGTGAGGTACAGCAATTATTAGGAAATAATCGAGTGAGAGCTGTAGCTATGAGTGCTACAGATGGTCTGATGAGAGGAATGGATGTGATTGACACGGGAGCTCCTCTAAGTGTTCCAGTCGGTGGATCGACTCTCGGACGAATTTTCAACGTTCTTGGAGAACCTGTTGATAATTTAGGTCCTGTAGATACTCGAAAAACATCTCCTATTCATAGATCCGCGCCTGCCTTTATAGAATTAGATACCAAATTATCTATTTTTGAAACCGGGATTAAAGTAGTGGATCTTTTAGCGCCTTATCGTCGTGGGGGGAAAATAGGACTATTCGGTGGAGCTGGAGTGGGTAAAACAGTACTCATCATGGAATTGATCAACAACATTGCCAAAGCTCACGGGGGTGTATCTGTATTTGGCGGAGTAGGCGAACGTACTCGTGAAGGGAATGACCTTTACATGGAAATGAAAGAGTCTGGAGTGATTAATGAACAAAATATTGCAGAATCAAAAGTAGCTCTAGTCTATGGGCAGATGAATGAACCGCCGGGAGCTCGTATGAGGGTTGGTTTGACTGCCCTAACCATGGCGGAATATTTCCGAGATGTTAATAAACAAAACGTCCTTCTATTTATCGACAATATTTTCCGTTTTGTACAAGCAGGATCTGAAGTATCCGCCTTATTGGGCAGAATGCCTTCCGCTGTGGGTTATCAACCTACCCTTAGTACAGAAATGGGTTCTTTGCAAGAAAGAATTACTTCTACCAAAAAGGGATCCATAACTTCTATTCAAGCAGTTTATGTACCTGCGGACGATTTAACCGACCCCGCCCCTGCTACGACATTTGCACATTTAGATGCGACTACCGTACTCTCAAGAGGACTCGCTGCCAAAGGGATCTATCCAGCAGTAGATCCTTTAGATTCCACGTCAACTATGCTACAACCTCGGATTGTTGGTCCGGAACATTACGAAACTGCGCAAAGAGTTAAGCAAACTTCACAACGTTATAAAGAACTTCAGGACATTATATCTATCCTTGGGTTGGACGAATTGTCGGAAGAGGATCGTTTAACCGTAGCAAGAGCACGAAAAATGGAACGTTTCTTATCACAACCCTTCTTCGTAGCAGAAGTATTTACTGGTTCTCCAGGGAAATATGTTGGTCTAGCAGAAACAATTAGGGGGTTTCAACTGATCCTTTCCGGAGAATTAGATGGTCTTCCTGAGCAGGCCTTTTATTTGGTAGGTACCATCGATGAAGCTACCGCGAAGGCTATGAACTTAGAAGTGGAGAGCCAGAAATGACTTTTAATCTTTGTGTATTGACTCCTAATCAAATTGTTTGGGATGCAGAAGTGAAAGAAATCATTTTATCTACTAATAGTGGCCAAATTGGTGTATTACCAAATCACGCCCCTATTGCCACAGCTCTAGATATAGGTATTTTGAGAATACGTCTTAACGGCCAATGGGTAAAAATAGCTCTCATGGGTGGTTTCGCTAGAATAGGCAATAATGAGATCACCATTTTAGTAAATGATGCGGAAAAGGATAGTGACATTGATCCACAAGAAGCTCAGCAAACTCTTGAAATAACTGAAGCTAACTTGAGTAGAGCTGAAGGCAAGAGACAAACAATTGAGGCAAATTTAGCTGTCAGACGAGCTCGGACACGCGTCGAGACTCTCAATGTTAGTTCGTAGCTCCTTGGTGCACCCAAATAATACATAATCAAAAGAAGTTACGTTTATCCAACGTATTTTGATTCTTCCAATTGAATCCCCTAAAATGTAATGGGAATCTGGTCCAACCAAAAAAGAACTAGAATCCGAGGAGTGGGGGGAATAAATAAAAAAGATGGTGGGTAGCAAAACTTATTAGATACCAGTGCCTCCGGTATCTAATAAGTTCTACCTACTATTGGATTTGAACCAATGACTCTCGCCGTATGAAAGCAATACTCTAACCACTGGGTTAAGTAGGTCATTTATCATCACAAAGAGAAACAAAAGGGACCCATCATATCGATGGATTGATTATAGACGGAATCTTATTTCTACGCAATACCAATCCTTGGCATGGCAGGAAACAGATCCGAAGCTATCATGTGGGATATTCATCTTGACAAGAAATTCTTTACATGCTAAATATAGGTAGCACAAGGGCTATAGCTCAGTTAGGTAGAGCACCTCGTTTACACGCGCGCCAATGTTTTTCAGGGGAATCCATCATGCAATCAACAGAATTGATCTTATGAAGAAATCTAGGTCTTACTCTATGTATTCGAGGAAACAAGAGAACAATAGCCTGACTTTTGGTTCGGTCCGATTTGGGTGCCAATTTAGGCTACAAATGGACCCCAACGTTGATTTCATAATTGATAAGGTAAATACCCAGTCCATTCAATGATAGGCCTAATGAGTATAAGGACCTCAAACTACTATATTTTCGTCCTATGAACTTTAAGGTGTATAAAGTTTCATATTTGACTCTTTGAGCGGAGCGATAGAGACTTCATTTCACTTAGGTTAATCTAGGCCGGAGGCAGACCTATGTCAAGGTAACTCTTCTTTGAAACACTTTGGTATCGCTCTTGGATCAGCATTCAAATAATGAATCAGAGCACGTGGAGCCATCTCGTTATCTTTCTGTCAAGAAAAAGTATGGCAAACTATCTGATATTTATATCAGTTGATGAAAGAGCCCAATGCAAAAAAAAAATGCACGTTGGGTCTTTGAAACAGTTCGAATCATTTCGATAATAAAAAGTTTGATCTGTTTTACCGAGAAAGTCTACGGTTCGAATCCGTATAGCCCTAATTATTAATGAAAATGAATTTCAATAAAAAAAATACTCACAGAGGAGAGGACAGCCCAGCCTCTCCTTTGCCTACTTTTGCCTACTTTTTTATTCAGTTTAATTCGTTTAATCAACCCGAAGTTCCGTACACAGCCCTTTTTTGAGATATAATGAACCATTTCTGTGGGGCGAGCACCCCTATCATAGATCTATCATAGACCTTTGAAATTATTAGTCTGGTCGGATCTTATGCTGCCCAGAAGCTCCGGATTCGCTCTTGCGATCTCCTATCCTGTCCTTGGGGCCCAGAGTGATTGAAGTTGACCCCAAGCTAACCTTAGGGCGGATCTTATGCTGCCCAGAAGCTCTGGATTCGCTCTTGCGATCTCCTACCCTGTCCTTGGGGCCCAGAGTGATTGAAGTTGACCCCAAGCTAACCTTAGGACGGATCTTATGCTGCCCAGAAGCTCTGGATTCGCCCTTGCGATCTCCTACCCTGTCCTTGGGGCCCAGAGTGATTGAAGTTGACCCCAAGCTAACCTTAGGACGGATCTTATGCTGCCCAGAAGCTCTGGATTCGCCCTTGCGATCTCCTACCCTGAGAGTGATTGAAGTTGACCCCAAGCTAACCTTAGGACGGATCTTATGCTGCCCAGAAGCTCTGGATTCGCCCTTGTCAATGAAGCGCCCGATTCCGACCCTCGGATGGGGGTTCTCGAGAGCCCTCTGAGTCAACGTCCTCCTTGCCAGATCGGAATCATGTTGCTTCAGTGCATTTTGCTCTAAGAGCACTATTTCTTGCGTCAAGCGCTCAATAGTGTCTCTTTGGAATTGTAGGCGGGACCGATCCTCGTCCAGAAGGCGTTTTTCGAATTTTCCTACTACCTCAATAGCGGAGGTCCCATTTTCGACAATTAGGATCAGATCCATATAAACGTTTTCCACTTTTGAAGATACCGTCTGGTACCTTATTTTGTGAAAGTCTAAGTCCAACTTCTTGATTTCGATTTGAATACAGAGCCCACTCGTAGCTGTTTCATTTTCCTCTTGCTTCCTTTGGATATCCCCAGAAGTCAACCCTACAAGATCTTTTTCTATATTTTCTTCTAAGATTTTGAGATCTTTTTCGAAGTTCTCAAGATCGTTTTGTAAGCATCGAATTTGCTGTTTTAGCAATGCTCGATTGTGTTTCTCTTCTAACAGATAGACGTCCACGATTCTCTCTAATAATAGAAATACATCCCGATCCCGAGTTGTAAGAGCAGGAGTTTCATACCTCCTGCTCACCTCCGGTAAGGAGGAAGATAGCAAGTGAAAAACGTTAACTACTTTGGAAGAGAGTTTTGCAGACTCTTCCTCGGTTTCTTTTACTAGGTCCTTTTTAGTCTTGATTTGACGAAGTATCTCGTCAAGACCTTCTACTGGGAAACTTGCGTGAGAGTCGAGTGGTTCGACCGTTCCACTAGACCTGTCATGGTCTACTTGACTTTCTGTGGCTAGAATCCGAACTTCTTCCTCTGAAAGGACGGTTGAAAGTTCCTCTGCGAGTGCAAGACTTGCGCGAGAGTCGAGTGGTTCGACCGTTCCACTAGACCTGTCATGGTCTACTTGACTTTCTGTGGCTAGAATCCGAACTTCTTCCTCTGAAAGGACGGTTGAAAGTTCCTCTGCGAGTGCAAGACTTGCGTGAGAGTCGAGTGGTTCGACCGTTCCACTAGACCTGTCATGGTCTACTTGACTTTCTGTGGCTAGAATTTCCACCTCTTCCTCTTCAAGGAAGGCAACAATCGCCGTGGGCTGACGCGGAGAAATTTGTGGGTTACCGCAAAACCACAAAAAGAGCCGATTACAACCCCAATTGAGACCAGCTATCCCTCCGAAAGCCACTGCGAAAGCGCCGCCTAATTTGACCAACCAATGATTCGTATTGAACATGCAAGGTACCCCCATGTGTATGTAGGATTTCCCGGTCAGTTCCCACCTCGCCAGCAGGAAACTTGAAATATAACCGGGAATTCGAATTCTGAATCTCTAATTTGTGTTCGATTGATTCATGATCTAATTAGTCTAATTAGATCATGAATCAATATACTATATTTTATCCTAGGTCTAAAATATAGACCATTAGAGTAGGCCCGGCGGATCCTGCCACGCAGGCTTTAAATCTTGTTCTGCGCCTGGCGCAATCAGTCGATTGCCTGAACCGGAAGGCGGGGCCGTCCAATCCTCGTGGAGCCTCCGGTTGATGGAACTTTGGCTCAAGTTAACTGCCGGCAGTTGACTGTTCCTGTGGATGTGGAGGGATGCCGTTCGACCAGTTCGGCTGTTTGGGAACTCGACTAATAACCATCGGGACTTCCTTTCGTCTAACAAGGAAAGTTCTGTTGTTAAAACGCAACAAGATTCATATAATCCCCTTGCGACACCCCTTTCCAGTCGTAGGAATGACTTTAGGGGCTCTAGATCGCCGGAATCTTCCCCCTCGACCTCCCGCTGGCGCCGTAACAGATCTTCGCCAGATTTTAACCGGCGAAGCGCCTCATTGAAAAGTAACCAGTGTTTTGCTGACTGAAACCTTTTTCTTTGAATTTGAAAGTCGATCCGCTGAATTTCTTCAGCAATATCAAAATTTCGAACCCAAAGATCCACATAAGTATATGGCGGATTCCAAGAAGCCCTCGGGATTTGTACGCATCTCCACGAGAATAGGAAGACACTCCCCCACGACGCCCAAAAGAGAAATTTCCCCAATCCTAGGAGAAAGTGAGAAAACCAGTTTCTCACTTTCAAATGCCTTGCGGAGAAAATAAAAAATTCACGAACTCGTCGAAACAATTGTAACATTTGAATCACCTCCTTAAAAATAAAAAAAAAAAAGTCGACCCCGGTTCAGTCCCCATCTCGACAGTTAAGTTAGAACCGGGAGTGAATCAACCTAAAGAGATCTCTTTAGGTTGATTCATGATAGAATCAGATCTCGCAACTCAACTTGAACTATTGTAAACCTTCCTTTTTGGAAGGTGCAATCACCAAAACGGAATCAAACCATAAGAGAGGGTAGCCCAATCCCCTTTACTAGTTTGGGCGGATCTTATGCTGCCCAGAAGCGCCTTCCTACCCTAACTTGCCCTCAACCTAACCCCGGGACGGGGGAGAGCCAGAGCCCTCCGAGTCCGACTCTCTGCTATATCTAAATCTCTCTTCTAGGACTTTTTCTAAGATTTCCCGCTCTTTGATTAAAAGGTCGATCTCGTCGATTGCATTCGTTTTTGTAGCTCTTTTTCATACTCCGGATCAAGGGCGTCAAGTGGGGACCTTGGCTTTAGGGCGCCAAGCCTGGAATCCCATTTAAGCCCGCGACAGAGTTTCTTACTTAATTTTTGCAATTGTTCGAGTTTGGTCATTATCTGGTCACTTTTGATAGTGATTTCTGTAAGTATTGAATCTTCAATTTCCTGGAATGTCGAAGACGATCTAGTATTGCCAATATGACAATAGTTGATTTGTAACCAGCAAAAAGGAATCAAACCAGAATGAATATTCACGGAGGATAGTAGAACCCCCCCCCGTCCCTCATTTTTTCAGTCATTTTTTTTTTTTTTTTAGTTCGTTTAATCAACCCGAAGTTCCCTACACAGCCCCTTTTTTGAGATATCGTGAACAATTGCTGTTGGTTGAGCCCCCCTTTCGAGGAAATATAGAATAGAAGGGACATTTGAGTAAGTTTGATTCTTTTTCGGATCGTAAAAACCCACTTTCCCGAGATCTCGTCCTTCTCTTCGGGATCGAACATCAATTGCAACGATTCGATAGATGGCTCATTGGGATAGATATAGATGAACAATGCCCCCCCCCTAGAAACGTATGAGAGAGTTTCTCCTCGTACGGCTCGAGAAAGAATGATTTGAATTATATAGTTTATAGTTCCAAATCGATCTATACAATTTTCAAATTCATTACTATGCTTTGATTCGTTTTTTTCTTCCGTCCCGAAAAAGAAAAGAAAAATCATCCGTACTCATAACTCAAGTTGTCTAATTCTCAAAGAGCTAAAAGGAAAATCCTTAGACGTAGCCATTTCATTTATTGAGCTGTCTCTAACCCCTTTGTTTGTCTCGTTTAGAACCCCTTTTGATTCCAATGGTTGAGGCAATTCAAAAATGGTGTTTTCTTGTTCCGGGATCCTTTATCTTTGCTTTGAATCATTGGGTTTAGGCATTACTTCGGTGATCTTTAATCGTTTCAAAATGGCAGCAACGTACCTTTTGCGATTTCTTTCTAGCGAAGAATCATACGAACGGCGGCTTCCCGTGTGATAGATTTATGATGGAAATCAAAATAGTTTTCTCAATTCCAACAAACTCTCCTTGAAACTTTTGTTGAATTCGGATGTTTTCTATTTCTATATTGAATATAGACTTACGAAGTGTTTCCCACTTATTGATTGACACTAACCCTAGACCCTTGTCCCTGAGAAATGAATAAATACTTTAAGTTCTGCTCGAGCTCCATTAGATACTATTTACAACCCAGCAAAAAAGGGTTGGTCTAGTGAAACAGAACAAACTATGTCGAGCCAAGAAACATTTTTATTCCTATAAAAAATGGTGGATGTAAGAGTCCACAGACGATCATGTCCTTCAAGTCGCACGTTGCTTTCTACCACATCGTTTTAAACGAAGTTTTACCATAACATATCTATTGTTTGAAACTCGTATGGAATTGATTCAATATGGAATCATGAATGGAATTGATTCAATATGGAATCATGAATAGTCATTGGCTCAATAGGCCCATAGCAATTTTTACTTGATACTTTTCTATATGGACATGGACAGGTAAGCATTTCGATGATACCACTTTTTTTTTAATTTTTAAAAGTGAAGCAGAAGATTCTAAAAAAGAGTTTAGAATCGGACTGCTCTGGGACGGAAGGATTCGAACCTTCGAGTCGCGGGACCAAAACCCGTTGCCTTACCGCTTGGCCACGCCCCAGTTAGGCTTTTATTTCATACTAAAGAAACAATAATATTGTTATTGGGTATTCGTCAATTTCCGCTCAAATCTCTATGAAATAGATTAGATTATTGCTAGGATTTAACACGTGTAGTTGTAGAATCCAACAGAATTTATTGATCATTACATATAATTCAATTAAGATAATGTATGAAAGTATGATTCCTTCTACTCTCGTTTGAGCAGGGAAGGCTTTTTGATTGGGTGATTCAAAGAAAAATAAAGATTTTTGGTGTACCTTATTACTTTCTTTTTTTCCTTCTATCATATCACTCAATCAAAATACAATTAAAGAAGGAAATGTTTGTTATGCTGAATATCTTTAGTTTGATCTGTATCTGTCTTAATTCTGCCCTTCATTCAATTAGTTTTGTTTTCGCTAAATTGCCCGAGGCTTACGCTTTTTTGAATCCAATCGTAGATGTTATGCCAGTCATACCTGTGCTCTTTTTGCTCTTAGCCCTTGTTTGGCAAGCTGCTGTAAGTTTTCGATGATATTTTTACTACTGTCTTACAAACATTCCTCATTTTTATAGATATATAGTATCTATAGAGAGATGGGGCATGAAAGAGAATTTGGGTGAAAGAATCTTATTACAAATGCATTTCTGAAAATGCCTTTCTTTTGTAGAAAGCACTTCATTTCTTGGTGTCAAACAAAATAGGATATGCGGTCGAAAAATGGATAATATATTCTCCCTTTTTCCAAAAACAATCTTGGAGATTTTGTAATGCTTACTCTCAAACTCTTCGTTTACACAGTAGTGATATTCTTTGTTTCTCTCTTCATCTTCGGCTTCCTATCTAATGATCCAGGACGTAATCCTGGGCGTGAGGAATAAAAAAGGCGGTTTTTATTTTCCTTGCTCGATTTCCCAATTTTGTTATGATTTTCTCTATTCTAGACATTGAACTATGATAAAATCAGAGAAAATGGTTCGGTTTTTTTTTGAAAAGCAAATATCAAGTCATCAGAGGAGACGGAAAGAGAGGGATTCGAACCCTCGGTACGAATAAGTCGTACAACAGATTAGCAATCCGCCGCTTTCGTCCACTCAGCCATCTCTCCCACTTTAAAAAGGAGAATTACCCTGGTATGATTATGCATGAAATAAAAACAAAGTCTTTCTTTCTTTAATTTAGTATTTCTTTTTGATTCTAGACTATAGAGACTCATTAGATCCTAATTTAGATAGAGATTTATTTGATTAGTAATTACAGTCGAATTCCATTTCGATACCGAGGATATTTCCCATAGAAAAAAAGGAAAGAACCTTTACTTTCGTCTGAAATATTTTTTGATCCCCCGGCCTGGCTAGGTACTGACCAGGCCAGGCCATTTCTTTCTTGTTTTATTCCAATGAATCATAGATCCAGTGATTTATGAGATTTGAAAAAAAAACTTGTTATTGAAGTGAAGCAACAACAATCGGAATAGAAAATAACGGGGTATTTCTGCTCCTCTGAGAGATGATAGAAGTGTCATTTCTTATTATTTTTATTTATTTTTTCTTTTCCCTTTCTCGGTTTGTACAAAAAGAAAAAAAGGTCTCATCATACT